AGGAAAGCTTCTATTCTACATCATTAAGACTAACATCATTAAGACTATTAGACATCATTAAGATAAGAAGAAGCGAGCCAATCTTCACAAATTTCATCATAAATGTGAAATACGTAGACAAAAAAAATGCGGGAGATAAAAAAGATGCAAGGTTGTTTGTCTGCTCGGCTAGTCAAACACGGGCTAGTTCATAGATCTTTGGGCTTCGATTACCAAGGAATAGAGACTTTACAAATAAAACCCTCAGATTGGCATTCCATTGCTGTCATTTTATATGTATATGGTTACAATTATCTACGTTCCCAATGTGCCTACGATGTAGCACCAGGCGGACTGTTAGCTAGTGTGTATCATCTTACGAGAGTGGCGTATAGTATAGATCAACCGGAAGAGGTATGCATAAAAGTATTTGCCCCAAGGAGGAATCCTAGAATTCTGTCTGTTTTCTGGGTTTGGAAAAGCGCGGATTTTCAAGAAAGGGAGTCTTATGATATGTTCGGAATTTCGTATGAGAATCATCCGCGCTTGAAACGCATCGTAATGCCCGAAAGTTGGATAGGGTGGCCTTTACGTAAGGATTATATTGCCCCCAATTTTTATGAAATACAAGATGCTCATTGAATAATAATAAACGAATCTTTACTTAATATAACTACGTATTTTCAAGGACCTTCTCTTATAGAGCAAAAGAGTAATTGTAGTCTCCGTCATATTCTTCATAGGACTTTATTTTTTCCTATTCTATATATAGATATAGGATATGACATTTATATTATTATTATTCTATTTTTATTTATTAGAAATATATAGATAGATAGACTAAATAAAAAAAAATTCATAATTCATAATTCATTGAGATTCTCAAGTTCCGAAGATACTTAGTTCGGACGAGTCGGAGGAATAGGGTGAACTAACCTAAGAGAGTTCCGCATCATAAACTTTGTACCGCGCACATCCCTTAATCGGCTATAGAAAGAGATGGGTTGTCGAAAGTTACATGGAGGAAATGAAGAAATAGAAAATAGAATATGAGATGAAAGAAAACAAAAAGAAATGAAAGAGGACCGAAGTCTATTTGTCCGGTATCTGAGATGAATCGTAGATAGTCGTCCCACCCTCTAGACTCGATTTTTTTGAGTTTTTTTAATCAACTAAATTAACCTTTCGAATATGATTAAGTTTTTTTTTTGAACGAGGAGGGGCCACAGTGTGAAAAAAGAAATCAAGAATAAAAAAACTTTAATTATTCTCTTTTCCCTAAATTATGTTCTTTTAAAATTATTTTCTTTTACATATTCAATATATATAATATTAAATATATACACTTTATATATGATATGAATAAATGAATAAAGCGTAGAGCTCCAGACACCTAGATGGATAAGTATGTATCACGATACATACTATTAATGTAATGAATATCTATATCAATCAATTTGATAGAATAGATACTCAATACAAATTAATCATGTGCCAGGAACCAGATTTGAACTGGTGACACGAGGATTTTCAGTCCTCTGCTCTACCAGCTGAGCTATCCCGACCATTCTCAATGCATCATCCTTTTTTTATTTTACTAAACGAATTCGGTCTATGTCAATTAAAAATGAAAAAGACGAAAAAAAAAGGATTACAAAGTTTTATCCCGGCCCTAAACTTTTGTGGATCTTCACAACGAAGACTTTATAAGTTTCGGTACGAGGAAGAGTATAGATTTTTAATGATTCTTCAAAAAGGTATTCCTTTCTCAAGGATGTTCATTTCTACGTGTATCATATCTATTCTAAGATTTGTGATAAGAAAAAATTTGTCTCATATCCATTTGTGAAAGAGTAGAATGAATGAGACATAAACAAAAAGAAAAAGAGAATAGAAACGGAATCGGAGTCAAAGAGGCCTTTTTGGGGATAGAGGGACTTGAACCCTCACGATTTCTAAAGTCGACGGATTTTCCTCTTACTCTAACTTTCATTGTTGTCGGTATTAACATGTAGAACGGGACTCTATCTTTATTCTCCTCCGATTAATCAGTTCCTCAAAATAAAAAGATCTATCAGACCTTGGAGTGAATAATTTGATCAATTAATATTCGACTCTTTCTTCAACTTGGAATCCATTGACAACAATTCGCTTATTTGTCATATAATATAAATATGACAAAAGAAAAAGTTCAGGTCATCATTAATCATTTGAAGATAGTATTTCAGTATATATGTATGTATATCGGTTTATCCTTTCCTTTAGCAGCATTTCGAAAGTTGTGACGGAAGGATTCCTTTACTAAGGCAACGCGGTCAACCCAACTCTATTTGTTAGAACAGCTTCCATTGAGTCTCTGCACCTATCCTTGTGTTATTCTTGCTTTCTGAATCTTTCTTTGTTTTTGGACAATAGGATTTGGCTCAGGATTGCCCATTTTTAATTCCAGGGTTTCTCTGAATTTGAAAGTTATCACTTAGTAAGTTTCCGTACCAAGGCTCAATCCAATTAAGTCCGTAGC